CAAGGAACGAAAAAAGTCGCAATTTGTCTCTCCCGCCCAGCGTGTGTGCCTACCAACTCAACAAGTAGTTTCAGTTGTTGAAAGGATTCTGGTGAAAAATGAAGAAGGACAAACAAGCAAGAAAGAATTCGAGACGAAACTGCTGGTGGGTAATCTAACCAAATGATGAGGGATTCCTCGAGAAGTTAACAATTAGTCCTCATATTGAATGATTATGAATTATTCAAGGAAGAATGGGTTTGAAACATACACGAGGAAGGTTCTGGGAGCAACATCAGTTGTGAATCTCTTACGAACCAAGAGCCGTGTGAAGTGAGAATTTCATGCACGGTTCTGAATGAGCGGAAAGATCGGAAATCTTCTTTTCGACTCTGACTCTCCTATACCAGTCGTTGCTTTTTTCTCTGTTACCTCTAAAGTAGCAGCTCCAGCTTCATTTACGCGACTCTTCGGTATCATTTTTCCACATCTATCTAATGAGTGGCATATCGTGGTAGGATTATTAGCTACCTCTAGCATGATATTAGGAAATCTAATTGCCGTTACTCAAATAAGCATGAAACGTATGCTAGCTTATCCCTCTATAAGCCAAATTGGATATATTATGATTGGAGTACTTGCTGCAGACCCGGAGAACGGTTACGCAAGTATGATAACTTATACGTTTATTTATATACTCATGAATCTGGGAACTTTTGCTCGTATCACCTCATTCGGTTTACGAACCGGAACTGATAATATTAGGGATTACGCGGGATTATACATGAAGGATCCTGTTCTAACATTCTCTCCGGTTTTACGTTCACCATCCCTAGGGGGTATCCCTCCACCATCCGGTTTTTTTGGTAAACTCCATCTCTTTTGGCATGGATGGAAAGCTGGTTCGTACCCATCAGTTCTGGTAGCGCTCGTCACAAGTGTCATTTCTATCTACTATTATCTCAAAATAATTAAATTAATGTTCACTGGGAAGAATGGGAGGGGCGATGCATCCACAACTTATATACGAAATTCGTTAGTTTCTCCATCAATTTCAAAAAGTTCTATTGAAATAGCTATGATCATTCGTGCACTAGCATCAATCCTATCGGGTATATTAATAGATCCCATTATCGGGATCACACGGAATACTTTATTCTAGACTCACTTCTTGTGACGCGAACTTTTCTTCCTCGAATGATTTTTATTAGAAGCCGGTTCTGCTGTCCCAACTAGTCTGTCTCCGCAACTTGCGAAATAGTTACATCTTCTTCGGTAATTGATCCTGACATTCTCTTATCTAGCTTGGATTTGTCTTTTCGCACCCGGAATCACTTGCTAGGAAAATGATCACCCGTCTACCCCGAAGGAGATATAAGTATTTTCGCGCGATGCACAGCTGGGGTTGGGCAGTGACAACCCATGCTGCTACATCCAAGTATTTAGGCAGAAAGAGAATGCCTATCTTTTTTGTATTTTCATATGTTATTATTTTATTGATACTGAAAAGAAGATTTGCTTGCGAGGCAGGCGTGGGCTTGTCAGGTCGTGGAGAGGAAACTCTCTGTAGGAAGAGGGAATCAACCACCCCTTTAGGGATGATTGATTGCGGGCGAGAATAGATTCGAACCCTCGGCCGTCGTCAGTATGAAGTGGAACCTTACCACTCCATGAAGAAGCAATGAGTAATGGAAAGGGTCCAGGTACCTCGTCTAAACCTGACCTGAGTGGAGTCTCCCAGTTAGTAAATTTGGTAAAAAGGAGATGAAAATTCGGTTCAGCAGTTGACAGGCATATAGATATACTCGTATAATAGGATTGGTGAGCGTAACTCCACCGCGTCTCTCTGCTTCGAAAGAAGGGTAGGCATACTAGACTCAAAATGTAGTACCGCGTGGTAC